TTGGGTGTTCTTTTAATGGTTTCAGTGCCCGCGGGATTATTAACAGTACCCTTTTTAGAGAATGTTAATAAATTCCAAAATCCGTTTCGTCGTCCAGTAGCGACAACCGTATTTTTGATTGGTACCGCAGTGGCCCTTTGGTTGGGTATTGGTGCAACATTACCTATTGATAAATCCCTAACTTTAGGTCTTTTTTAAATTGATTGATTCAATTGTGAAATAAAATATCACGACGTATGTATCTAGGGAACAGTCGCTTCAAAGTGAATTCTCCCTAGATACATCTATTCAATTAAATTATGAATCTATGCTGATTCCGAATATATATATGAATTGTCCTAAATATTCAAAACCCTTTATTTCGCCTTTTTCTAAAAAAAAAAGATGAAAAAAATCCAATGGATTTAAAACTTATTTTTCGGTAAATCAATTACGAAATTTTTTTCTAGAATCCCTAAAATTTGTTTGACATCTTCTATGCGAAAATGCTCCATTTTCATAAGATCTTCTTGGCTGTTATTCAAAAGGTCCAACAATGTATATATATTGGACCTTTTGAGACAATTATAGATCCTGGGAGGCAATTCTGATTGGTCAATAAAAATCGATTTCAACGCCATTTTTTTTTTATTTTTTGTTAGTTTAGCCAATTTATCATAAAAGGTAAAAGGGGGTAAAGGAAACATGTGTTGATTGTCCTCGAAATTTAGATTTTCTTCTTTGGTATGTAAAAAGGGAATCAATAAATCAATCAAATTCCGGGAGGCTTCGTGAAGTGCTTCTTTAGGAGTTAAACTTCCATTTGTCCATATTTCGAGAAATAGTATTTCTTTGTTACCATTTTCATAAGAATGAATACTATGATTCGCATTTCGAACAGGCATGAATACAGGATCTATAGGATAACTTCCATCTTGAAAGGTATTTGGCGCTTTTATAAGATATCCGCGATTCTTCTCTATTTGTAATCCAATAACCAACTCAATGGGTTCTGTCAAGCTAGCTATATGCTGTGTATTATCGACGATTTCTACATAAGGCGGTAAGATGATATCTTGAGCAGTTACATATCCAGGGCCTCTGACACAAATAGACGCCTCACAAGTTCCATAGAGATTACTTCTCAATACGATTTCTTTCAAATTCATTAAAATTTCATGTACTGATTCTTGAATACCCGTTATCCTAGAATATTCGTGTGATATTTTCTCAGATTTTGCGCGTGTGATACATGTTCCTTCGATTTCTCCAAGCAAAGCCCTTCGCATCGCAATGCCTATTGTGTCTGCTTGACCTTTCATAAGCGGAGACAGAATAAAGCGCCCATAAAAAAGACGCTTACTGTCTGCTGCTGATTCAACACACTTCCACTGTAGTGTCCGAGTAGATACTGTTATTTTCTCTCGAACCATAATAATATTATTTGATCAGATCATTGAATCATTTATTTCTCTTGTTTCTCTTACTATTGAAATATCTTCCTTTTTTATTTCTACACACGTCTTTTTTTCGGGGGTCTACAGCCATTATGTGGCATAGGGGTTACATCCCGTACGAAAGTTAATAGTATACCACTTCTGCGAATAGCTCGTAATGCTGCGTCTCTTCCGAGACCTGGACCTTTAATCATGACTTCTGCTCGTTGCATACCTTGATCTACTACTGCACGAATAGCATTTGCCGCTGCGGTTTGAGCAGCAAACGGCGTCCCTCTTCTTGTACCTCCGAAGCCACAAGTACCGGCAGAGGACCAAGAAACCACCCGCCCGCGTACATCTGTAACAGTCACAATGGTATTATTGAAACTTGCTTGAATATGAATAACCCCCTTTGGTATTTTACGTGTACTCTTACGTGAACCAATACGTCCACGTGAACCCTTTTTCGGTATAGCTTTTGCCATATTTTATGATCTCATAAATTTGAGTCAGAGATATATGGATATATCCATTTCATGTCAAAACAGATTCCCTATTTGTATATCAGGTCTTTAACGAGTTTGATTATCCTTGTCTTTGTTTATGTCTTGGGTTGGAACAAATTACTATAATTCGTCCCCGACGACGGATTAGTCGACATTTTTCACAAATTTTACGAACGGAAGCTCTTATTTTCATATTTGCCACTCCTTACTTTAATTTTGAATCCACTTTTTGGAAGAAAATAAGTTTCTTGAAATTTTCGATTTCGAATCGTATTCCTACGCAAGAAATGGTGAAGTTAAAAAACACCTAATCTTTCGAATCTTTGTTGCGGAGTCGATAAATTATACGACCTCTGGTTGAATCATAACGACTTACTTCAATTTTTACTCTATCTCCTGGCAGTATCCGTATAAAACTACGTCGGATCTTTCCTGAAACATAACCTAGAATCATATCTTCATTATCTAAACGAACCCGGAACATACCGTTGGGAAGCGATTCAGTAATTAAACCTTCATGAATCCATTTTTGTTCTTTCATTCCAGGTAAAACCCCCTTGAAGTATCAACTAGTGG